CTTGGGATACCTTTATGTTTACTCAAGTAATAAGAAGTTTTCTGTTAATAACCCAATCTTTTCTTAGAAAATACATTATATTACCTTCATTAATAATAGCCAAAAACTTTTTCCGTATGTTATTCTTTCAATCTACCGAGTGGGACGAGGATTTTAAGGAATGGGATAGAGAAATACATATTAAATGCACCTATAATGGTGTTCAATTATCAGAAACAGAATTTCCCCAAGATTGGTTAATAGACGGTATTCAGATAAAGATTCTATATCCTTTCTGTCTAAAACCTTGGAGAAAATCTAAGGCACGATCTAATCATAGAGATTTAATGAAAAAAAAAGAGAAAAAAACAAATTTTTGTTTTTTAACAGTCTGGGGAATGGAAGCGGAACTTCCCTTTGGTTCTCCCCGAAAACGACCTTTTTTTTTTGAACCTATTTATAAAGAACTCCAAAAAAGAAAAAAAAAGGTGAAAAATAAATTTTTACAAGTTCTAAAATTTTTCAATAAAAAAATAAAATCCTTTCTAAAAGTTAGAAAAGAAAAAACAAAAGGGGTCATCAAAATAGTTCGAGTTATCAAGCTAATAATGAAAAAATTGGAGAAAGCAAATACAATTTTCTTATTTGAATTGAGGAAAGAAAAAGTATATGAACCGAACGAAAACAAAAAAGATTTAAAAATAAATAATAAGATTCTTCGCGAATCGTCCGTTCTAATTCGAACGATGAATTGCTTAAATTATTCACTAATAGAAAGAAGAATGAAAGATCTTTCTGATAAGACAATCAAAATAAGGAATCAAATTGAACGAACTGCAAAAGACAAGAAAAAAAAAGAAAGAGTTCTAATTTATGATAATAAAAGATCGGGATCACAGAAACATATTTGGAAAATATTAAAAAGGAAAAATATCCGATTAATGCGTAAATCACACTACTTTATCAAATCATTCATTGAAAAAATATACATAGATATTTTGCTATGTACCATTACCATTTCTAAGATAAATGCACAAATTTTCTTTGAATCAACAAAAAAGATCTTTAATAAATCCATTTACAACAATGAAATAAATCAAGAACAAGAAGGAATTGATGAAAAAAATCAAAATACAATGAATTTTGTTTTGACTCTAAAAAAATTGTTTTCAAATACTGATAATACTGAGAATAGTAATCAAAATTCCAATACTTATTGGAACTTATCTTCTCTGTCCCAAGCATATGTATTTTACAAAATATCACAAAACCAATTACTTAATAAGTATCAATTGGGGCCTGTGCTTCAATATCAAGGGAACTCCCCTTTTTTTAAGGATAATTTCAAATACTATTGTATGATACACGGAATCTTTAATTCCAAATCAAGACATAAAAAAATTCATACATATGTAATGAACGAATGGAAAAATTGGTTAAAAGGTCATTATCAATACGATTTATCTCAAAAAAAGAGTTCTCGATTAGTACCTAAAGAATGGCGAAATAGAATCAATCAACGTCGTATGATTCAAAACAAGGAATCAATCCAATTGGATTTATATAAAAAATACCAATTAATTGATTCCATGAAAAAAAATGACTATGCAGCGAATTCATTTCTGAGTCAAAAAGACAAATGGAAAAAACATTACAGATATGATCTTTTATCATATAAATACATAAGCTTTCCTAATTTATACATTTCTGGATCAACATTAGAAATAAACGGTGACCAAGAAATTCCATATCATTTCAATACATCGAAACCTGAATCATTTTATGTATTGGTAAGTATACCTAATAATTTTTATATAGAAAAAGGATATCTTATTGATAGGAATACAAATTTGGATAGAAAATATTTTGATTGTAGAATTCTCCATCTTTGTTTTATAAATAATATTGAGATCTGGGCCAATGCACATATTGGCATCAAGATTCAGAAAAATACTAAGACTGAAATTCATAATTTAAAAAAAATGGAAAAAAAAGATCTTTTTTTTCCTACAATTCATCAAGAGATCAAACCATGCAATCTCTTTTTTGATTGCATGGGAATGAATAAAGAAAGGTTCTATGATACCGCATCAAATCATGATACTATATCCAATCTAGAAACTTGGTTCTTCCCAGAATTTGTGCTACTTTTTGATGTATATAAGATTCAACCTTGGATCATCCCAATCAAATCACTCTTTTTTCATTTTTATAGAAATGAAAAAAGTAAAAACATTAACATAAATCCAAAGAAATCATCTAAGAAAAAAAAAGATCTTGAATTAGGAAATTTAAAGCAAGAAGAAAATGAACAACAGGTCCAAGGAAATCTTGTATCGAATCTACTAAAACAAAAAAATAAAAAAGCTGTTGAAGAAGATTACGCAAGATTAGAAATGAAAAAAGGTATAAAAAAAAAACAATATAATAGCAAGAATGAAACGGAACTAGATTTCTTTTTGAAAAAATATTTACTTTTTCAACTAAGATGGGCTAATCCCTTGAATAAAAAAATAATGCAAAATATCAGGATATATTGTCTCCTACTTAGACTGATAAATCCAAATGAAATTGCTATATCTTCGATTCAAAGAGGTGAAATAAATATAGATCAAATGCTAATTCAAAAGGACCTAGTTCTTGCAGAATTGATAAGAAAGGGAGTATTTATTATTGAACCAATTTGTCTATCTATACGAAGGGACGGAAAATATATTATATATCAAACTATGGATATTTCATTGGTCGATAATAAGAGGTACCAAACAAAGGAAAAATACACAAAAAAAAGATATATTGAGAAAGGGGGGTTTGAAAAATCCATTGCAGGACGCAGCAACATATTTTTGAGTGGAGACAAAAATAATTATGATTTACTTGTTCCTGAAAATATTCTATCTCCCAGACGTCGTAGAGAATTTCGAATTCGAATTTGTTTCAATTCCCGGAATTTGAATGTTGTGGATAGAAATCCAAGATTTTGCAATGAAAACAAAATAAGAAACTGTGGGCAATTTTTGAATAAGGACAAACATATTAATAATTTCATGAAATTCAAATTGTTTCTTTGGCCCAATTATCGATTAGAAGATGTAGCTTGTATGAATCGCTATTGGTTTGATACCAATAACAGCAGTCGTTTCAGTATGGCAAGAATACATATGTATTCACAATTCAGAATGAATTCAATTCCAATGGAAAATGAAAAAATTTATAGTAGATTTCCTACATATCGTGTAACATATTTGATAGATGAAAGCCGAAATATATACACTGTGTAACATTCTAATACATGATGCTGATTTCATAGTGTATATATTTTCACTAGGAAGAGCGGAATCCTTTTAAGTAAAAAGAAATTGTTCTCTTTCGTGAATACATATATGTTTTGTATATTTGATCCAAATATACAAAACATAAACCACATAAATAAAAAACAAAGTAGTATATGAATGAAATCCAATTTTGATGTATACTAGATGAAAATCACTGGCATAATAAATATTATTATTTTTCCTGATCGGTAAAATTCACAGAAAAGAAAGATAGAAATCTTAATTTATGGTCAAAAATTCATTCATCTCAGTTATTACACAAGAAGAAAAAGAAGAAAATAGTGGGTCTGTTGAATTTCAAGTATTCCATTTCACCAGTAAGATACGGAGACTTACTTCACATTTAGAATTGCACAAAAGAGATTTTTTATCGCAAAGGGGTCTACGAAGAATTCTGGGAAAACGTCAAAGATTATTGACTTATTTGTCAAAGAAAAACAAAGTGCGTTATAAGAAATTAATGGATCAGTTAAATATTCGGGAACCAAAAACTCGTTAATTCAATTTTAATTTCTTATTTGATTTTCTTATTATTATCCTTGTTCTTTTTTATTTTTTCATTATTTTTTCATTATTTTTTTATTAGTTCAGTTATTATTTTTTTTTAGATTTTTCATTTTAAAAAATTCATGAAATAATGAATTAAGGAAAAAAATATGACTGTACCAGCTACAAGAAAAAATTTCATAATAGTCAATATGGGTCCTCACCACCCATCAATGCATGGTGTTCTTCGGCTGATCGTTACTCTGGATGGTGAAGATGTTATTGACTGTGAACCTATATTGGGCTATTTACACAGAGGGATGGAAAAAATAGCGGAGAACCGAACAATTATACAATATTTGCCTTATGTAACACGTTGGGATTATTTAGCTACTATGTTCACAGAAGCAATAACAGTAAATGCACCAGAACGATTGGAAGGTGTTCAAGTGCCTAAAAGGGCCAGTTATATCAGAGTTATTATGCTGGAGCTGAGCCGTATAGCCTCCCATTTGTTATGGCTTGGCCCTTTTATGGCCGATATCGGTGCACAGACTCCCTTTTTCTATATTTTAAGAGAGAGGGAATTAATATATGATCTATTCGAAGCCGCCACAGGTATGCGGATGATGCATAATTATTTCCGCATTGGAGGAGTAGCTGCGGATTTACCTTATGGCTGGATAGATAAATGTTTTGATTTCTGTGATTATTTTTTAACAGAAGTTGTTGAGTATCAAAAACTCATTACGCGAAATCCCATTTTTTTGGAACGAGTTGAAGGAGTGGGCATTATTGGTGGGGAGGAGACAATAAATTGGGGTTTATCAGGACCAATGTTACGAGCTTCTGGAATACAATGGGATCTTCGTAAAGTTGATCGTTATGAGTGTTACAATAAATTTGATTGGGAAGTCAAATGGCAAAAAGAAGGCGATACATTAGCTCGTTATTTAGTAAGAATCGGTGAAATGCAAGAATCCATAAAAATCATTCAACAGGCTCTAGAAGGAATTCCTGGAGGACCTTATGAGAATTTAGAAAACCGGCGTTTTCATAGGACAAAGAATTCCGAATGGAATAATTTTGAATATAGATTTATTACTAAAAAACTTTCACCCAATTTTGAATTGTTAAAACAAGAACTTTATGTAAGGGTAGAGGCCCCAAAAGGAGAATTAGGAATTTATTTAATAGGGGATAGTAGCGTTTTCCCCTGGAGATGGAAAATTCGTCCACCCGGTTTCATCAATTTGCAAATTCTTCCCCAGCTAGTTAAAAGAATGAAATTGGCTGATATCATGACGATACTAGGTAGTATAGATATCATTATGGGAGAAGTTGATCGTTGAAATGATAATTGATACGACAGAAGTACAAACTATTAATTCTTTTTATAGATTAGAATCCTTAAAAGAAGTCTATGGACTCATATGGATTTTTATCCCCATTTTAACCCTTGTCTTAGGAATCACAATGGGAGTATTAGTCATTGTGTGGTTAGAAAGAAAAATATCTGCAGCAATACAACAACGTATTGGACCTGAATATGCCGGCCCATTAGGAATTCTTCAAGCTTTAGCGGATGGGACCAAACTACTTTTGAAGGAGGATCTTCTTCCATCTAGAGGTAATATTCGTTTATTTAGGGTCGGACCTTCTATAGGGTTTATATCAATTCTACTAAGTTATTTAGTAATTCCTTTTGGATATCACCTTGTTTTAGCTGATCTCAGTATAGGTGTTTTTTTATGGATTGCCTTTTCAAGTATTGTCCCCATTGGTCTTCTTATGTCAGGATATGGATCAAATAATAAGTATTCCTTTTCAGGCGGTCTACGAGCTGCAGCTCAATCGATTAGTTATGAAATACCATTAACTCTATGTGTGTTAGCAATATCTCTACGTGTGATTCGTTGGAACATGAACTTTTTTTTATCTCTTTTCTAGAAAAGAGAAAAGAAATGAATTTAAATTTCAATACAATATAAATATAATTCAATATGTAAATATGAATATTAAATAAAGAAACTTTATACTTACTTTCTAAAGTATAAAGTAAGTGAAGATAAAGAAATTGAATGTCTTGAATAAATATCTTCATCTTTTTTATTAAACATTTTAGTTCGATGAGTTAAACCAGATAGTTATATGAGTGAAACAAAACTGCTCCTCAATTTGCAGTAAAACAATAAAAATCTCATTCCCTAGGTACAAGAAGAAATTTGAAGTAAACATAAGTTGTTTACCCCAAGATTGAGATTATTTTATTAGTCGTCATATCTTGAAGCGGATGCAAAAGGTCAACTGTATTTATTACTATACTGGGGATCAATCAAAAAGAAGTGGGCAGTTAGGAACACCAAAGTACGCAAAGGATGAGTAATGGAAATAATGTAAGGTATCAAAAAAAGGGATTTTTGCATAAAACTTTGCATAAAACGAATCATAATAAGGGCTTGAAGTTGGTAGAAACGATCAAGCAGTACTTCCCCACGATTCCGATCTAGAGTATGCTACTATTCGCTTATTAACTAAATGACTATCAAGAACGAATTAATCCTTTATTTTCTTTCCTTTTTTTTAGTTTTCAAAAAGAAGAACAGGAACAAGACAAATAGAATGCAATACGATAATAGAATAAAAAAGAAGAAAACAGGAAGAATAAGAAAATATTTATTTCTTCATACATATGCATATGGGAATTCTTATCATGATTCATTAACTAATGCCAATTCTTTCTATTTATGAATATAACGAGTATTTGATTGAAGGATTAAGTTATTGCTGAACAAAGATAAATTTTGATTATTTTAATTCTCATATCATTATAAGGGATGAGATCAATTCGGAAGTGCTTTTTTTTATTATAGCAGACAGAATTTTATTGGTCGAATTGAGGACTCTCCAACCTCCAATTTATCTTTACATTGTATTTACCTAAGGCCCAAGGAGAGCAATAATACTGAACCAGCCTTACCTTACATTTCTTTGTGGCCATAGAGGAGCCGTATGAAGCTTAGGTTTCATGTACGGTTTTGGAATAGCGATGGGAGCAGTGATGTTATCATCGACTATAATTATCTAACAGTTCAAGTACAGTTGATATAATTGAGGCACAGTCCAAATATGGTTTTGGGGGATGGAATCTGTGGCGTCAGCCCATAGGGTTTCTAGTTTTTCTAATGTCTTCTCTAGCAGAATGTGAAAGATTACCCTTTGATTTACCAGAAGCAGAAGAGGAATTAGTAGCAGGTTATCAAACCGAATATTCAGGTATAAAATACGGGTTCTTTTATCTTGCTTCTTACCTAAATCTATTAGTTTCTTCATTATTTGTAACAGTTCTTTACTTAGGTGGGTGGGATTTTTCTATTCCGTATATATCTCTTACTGAACTTTTTGGAATAAATAAAATGTTTAGAGTCTTTGTAATAGCAATTAGTATCTTTATTACATTAGCTAAAGCTTATTTGTTTCTGTTCATTCCTATCACAACAAGATGGACTTTACCTAGGATGAGAATGGATCAATTATTAAATCTTGGATGGAAATTTCTTTTACCTATTTCTCTAGGTAATCTATTATTGACAACCTCTTTTCAACTCGTTTCACTATAAACTATTCACTAGAAACTATAAAGAAAAATAAGAAATTAAGAGAAAACAATAATGAATATTATATATTCATAACTTATCTCAACCAAGAGAAAGAAACATAAATTTTATTCACGGATATCTATAATATGTTACCTATGGTTACCGGGTTCATGAATTATGGCAAACAAACAATACGAGCCGCAAGGTACATTGGACAAAGTTTCATAATTACCTTATCCCATACAAATCGTTTACCTGTAACTATTCAATATCCTTATGAAAAATCAATCACATCAGAGCGTTTTCGTGGTCGAATCCACTTTGAATTTGATAAATGTATTGCTTGTGAAGTATGCGTTCGCGTATGTCCAATAGACCTTCCCATTGTTGATTGGAAATTTGAAAAAGATATTAAGAAAAAACAATTGCTTCATTATAGTATTGATTTTGGTGTCTGTATATTTTGCGGTAACTGTGTCGAGTATTGTCCAACAAACTGTTTATCGATGACTGAAGAATATGAGCTTTCCACTTATGATCGTCACGAATTGAATTATAATCAAATTTCTTTAGGTCGGTTACCCATTTCAATAATTGGAGATTACACAATTCAAACAGTTATGGATTCAACAAATAAAATGAAAAAATAAAAACCCGTTCAAGAACGATTACCAATTACTAAGATTTGGTTTGGAATAAAGTAGGATTAGCCAAATAACTTTATTTTATCTATCTAATGATATTCATTTTTTTCATTCAATTAGGAAGGTATCATAGAAAAAAAGAGTTCCTTTCCTGGACCCTTAGTAAGGTCATGAAATATTTCGACTTCTTTATTTATCTTTTATTTCATAATGGATTTACCTGGACCAATACATGATATTATTGTAGTATTTCTGGGATCAGTTCTTATATTAGGAGGTCTGGGAGTAGTATTACTTACCAATCCCATTGATTCTGCCTTTTCATTGGGATTGGTTCTTGTTTGTATATCCTTATTATATATTTCATTGAATTCCTATTTTGTAGCTGCCGCACAGTTCCTTATTTATGTGGGAGCCATAAATGTATTAATCATATTTGCTGTGATGTTCATGAACGGTTCAGAATATTCCAATGATTCCTATTTGTGGACCATTGGAGATAGGATCACTTCACTGGTTTGTACAAGTCTTTTTTTTTCATTAATGACCACTATCCCAGATACGTCATGGTCCGGAATTTTTCGGACTACAAGATCAAATCAGATTATAGAACAGGACTTAATGAGTAACGTTCAACAAATTGGGATTCATTTATCCACAGATTTTTATCTTCCTTTTGAACTCATTTCTATAATTCTTTTAGTTTCTTTGATAGGTGCAATTACTATGGCTCGTCAATAATCTAATATAATAAGAAATAAGAACTTCCTTTTTTATAATTAAAGAATGAAAATGGATTTAATCTATTTTATTTCAATCTACTGTGAATATCTTATTTTGTTCTGTAATTCTTCTATTCTACTAGTCAACTGAATCGGTTTAATTTTTGTTCATATTGAAATGAATCGAGATAGATGAGGAATTTATCAATGATGTTAGAACATGTACTTTTTATAAGTGTTTATTTATTTTCTATCGGTATCTACGGACTGATCACAAGCCGAAGCATGGTTAGAGCACTTATGTGTCTTGAGCTTATACTGAATTCGGTGAATATAAATCTCGTCACATTTTCCGATATATTTGATAGTCGGCAATTAAAAGGAGAAATTTTCTCAATCTTTGTTATAGCCATTGCGGCTGCTGAAGCAGCTATTGGGCTAGCTATTGTTTCGTCGATCCATCGTAACAGAAAATCAACTCGTATCAATCAATCGAATTTGCTGAATAATTAGTCATAATTCTTCTATTTTCACATAGAAATCAAAACATAAGACTTTTAGAATATTCTAAATAGAATCTAATAGAATTAGAATTCAATAGAATAGAATATTCTATTATTTTCTTATTTATTTTCTTCTCTTTTTTCCTATATATTTATGATTTCGAGTTAATAACCTATTCTATCACTAACCTAATAACAAACGTATTCATCTGATATATAATATATTATCATATCCTTATAATTCTATTTCTCTATATCTATATACTAGAATCTTTTATATGTATATATGTATATGAATATATATATTAGTATAGTACATTATATTAAAATGAATTCTAAATTAGAATTAGTTAGGATTAGACTATTTTAGATTCTTTCTATTTGATTTATAGAATTCAAATTCCTATTTTCTATATGAATAGGATTACTTAGAATTCCTAGAATTCTACTAAATTCTCAATTGATATTTTCAATTCTAGAAAATTGAATTAAATTAAGACAAAAATATAGAAATTCTCTAAATTAAATAAAAATTAAGATCTTATATATTAATAGAAATATAAAAATATAGTAAAATAACCATGAATTGAATTCGTAAACTCATATTTCATGGTTATTGAAATGGAAATCAAAGTATCTTGGCCCTTTCTCATAAACAGATTAGAAAATCTATTGATTCTTAAAATTTTGAGAAATCATCGATTCGTCTGGTGTCTACAATAGAAAATATATGATTTATTTCATTTTATGATTTTATTTTACCAGATCGAAAATCTTTTGTGTTCAAAACTGGAATTTATAGACCCAATGTCACATTCAGTAAAGATTTATGATACATGTATAGGATGTACCCAATGTGTTCGAGCTTGCCCCACGGATGTATTGGAAATGATACCTTGGGACGGATGTAAAGCTAAGCAAATTGCTTCTGCGCCAAGAACCGAGGATTGTGTAGGTTGTAAGAGATGTGAATCCGCTTGTCCAACGGATTTTTTGAGTGTCCGTGTTTATTTATGGCATGAAACAACTCGCAGCATGGGTCTTTCTTATTGATATGTGACAAAAAACTCCACTTGAATCGTTTGATTCCTCTTTACCGACAAAAGCCCGTACTCGAGAAAAGAAAATATATTATCCTTCTCCCGAGCACGGGCTTTTCTGGTCTAATTTTATCTTGTCTTTATCACGAGTTATTTTCCTTGGTTAACAATACTTCTTGTTTTGCCCATATTCGCAGGTTCTTCAATTGTCTTTTTCCCTCATAGGGGAAATAAGGTGTATAGGTGGTATACTCTATGTATATGTATCCTAGAGCTCCTTCTAATGACCTATGTATTTTGTTATCATTTCCAATTGGACGATCCATTAACCCAATTGAAGGAGGATTTTCAATGGATCAATCTTTTTGATTTTCACTGGAGACTGGGAACCGATGGACTTTCCATAGGACCCATTTTACTGACAGGATTTATCACTACTTTAGCTACTTTAGCAGCTTGGCCAGTTACTCGAAATCCGCGATTTTTCTATTTCTTGATGTTAGCAATGTATAGTGGCCAAATAGGATCATTTTCTTCTCGAGACCTTTTACTTTTTTTCATCATGTGGGAATTAGAATTAATTCCTGTTTACTTACTTTTATCCATGTGGGGAGGAAAAAAACGCCTGTACTCGGCTACAAAGTTTATTTTGTGCACTGCCGGAGGTTCCATTTTTCTCTTAATAGGAGTTCTAGGTATGGGTTTATATGGTTCCAATGAACCAACATTAGATTTAGAAAAATTAGCTAATCAATCATATCCTGCAGCATTGGAAATAATACTCTATTTTGGTTTTCTTATTGCTTATGCTGTCAAATCGCCGATGATACCCCTACATACATGGTTACCAGATACCCACGGGGAAGCACATTACAGTACATGTATGCTTTTAGCTGGAATCTTATTAAAGATGGGAGCATATGGATTGATTCGGATCAATATGGAATTATTAGCTCACGCTCATTCTATATTATCTCCCTGGTTGGTTATAGTAGGAATAATACAAATCATTTATGCAGCTTCAACCTCTCTCGGTCAACGCAATTTAAAAAAACGTATTGCCTATTCTTCCGTATCTCACATGGGTTTCATAATTATAGGAATTGGTTCTATAACTGGCATGGGACTTAATGGAGCCATTTTACAAATACTCTCTCATGGATTGATTGGTGCTGCACTTTTTTTCTTAGCAGGAACAAGTTGTGATAGAATACGTTTTGTTTATCTCGAAGAGATGGGGGGGATATCTATCCCAATGCCAAAAATATTTACCATGTTTAGTAGTTTCTCGATGGCTTCTCTTGCATTGCCAGGAATGAGTGGTTTTGTTGCAGAATTCTTAGTCTTTTTTGGAATAATTACCAGCCCAAAATATCTTTTCATGCCAAAAATGTTAATTACTTTTGTAATGGCAATTGGAATGATATTAACTCCTATTTTTTTATTATCTATGTTACGTCAGATTTTCTATGGATACAAGCTATTCAATATTCCAAACTCGAATTTTTTTGATTCTGGACCACGAGAACTATTTGTTTCGATCTGTATCTTTCTACCTGTAATAGGAATTGGTATTTATCCTGATTTCGTTCTCCCGTTATCGGTTGACAAGGTACAAGTTCTATTATCTAATTATTTTTATAGATACTAATTCTTTTTTTAGATTAAATAATAAATGAAAATGAAATAATTTTCATTTATTGGAAAGAAAGTCTTAGAATTCTTTGACTTTCATATTTTAACGATTTTTCGTTGTACAATGAAAAAAAAAGGAAGGGTTAATTAGAATTGTAATGAGATACATCTAAAGTTTTTGAGAACCATTTGAATAATTACTCTATTTAAACGGTTCTCAAAAACTCGCACAAATGTTCATTGTGTATCAGACGATTTTTTTATGTATTCTTCGTGTAGTTTATTTTATTCAATTAGATATTCATTGGAATGAACCATAACTATGGAACCCGATTCCTAATAGATTGATCCCAAAATAGCATATCCAAATTAGGATAAATCCTATAGAAGCTACAAATGCCGAATTCGTGCCTTGGTCTTGCAATTTTGGATTTGTTCTAGTATGTAAATAAATTGCAAATATGGTCCAAGTAATAAATGCCCAAGTTTCCTTAGGGTCCCAATTCCAATAAGAACCCCATGCTTCATTAGCCCATACTGCTCCAGAAAGAATACCTATGGTTAAAAAGGTAAACCCTAAACTAATGACACGATAACTCCAATAATCCAAACGCTGAATTAATTGATATTTGTAAAAATTTGGAAATGAGAGGAAAGAAGTCTTTTTTAATACACTTCCTTTTTCGTTCAAATATTCCATATCACCAAAGAAAAACGACTTCCTTAAACTGAAAAAATTCTTGTTTTTCAAAAAAGAATCGATTCTTTTTTGAAATGTAATCACTATAAGAGCAACTGATAATAATGATCCACATAAAAGAGCTGCATAGCTCAATAGCATCATACTGACATGCATCATTAACCACTGAGATTGTAGAGCAGGTACTAATATTGCGGGTTGATGCATTTCAGTTGAAAGACCTGACGTGGCGAAACCTTGGGTAAAAATGGCACTTGGTGCAGTTATTGCGCTTAAATCATTTTTATGATTCCCAAGATACGGAATCATATGAATAATGGATAAACTCCATGAAAGGAAGATTAATGATTCGTATAAATTACTTAAGGGAAAATGTCCCGAAGAAATCCAACGAATAACTAAAAACCCTGTTATAGAGAAAAAAGTAGCTATCATCCCTTTTTCTGACGAATTACGTAATCCTTCGATTTCGTAGACTAATAAGTTCATCAAACGAATCATAATCACAATTGATATGGTCGAAAAGGAAATATGAGTTAATATATGTTCTAAGGTCACAAATATCATAAAGAAGAGTCCCTTTTAAATAATTGAAATCGGGGAGGGGATTAAATAGAATATAAAATATTTTATATTCTATTAGATCTATTGTGTCCATATTATTAATATTTATATATTATTTATGCCGCCACTCGGACTCGAACCGAGATGCTCTAGCACTGCTTCCTAAGAGCAGCGTGTCTACCAATTTCACCATGGCGGCTTACCCTAAATAATAATAGGAAATTCATGTTGAATTGTCGATATTCAATATAGTTTAGGAAACAATGAAGAAAGATGCATTTCCATTCATATGGAAATGTTCAATATCAATAATATTTAATTAGTATCTTCGTAAGTTAAGTTTTCATAATCAACTTTTACGTACTAGAAACCTAACTCTTGTTTATCCAAAACAGTCAGAACTCAATAGTTCGGTCGGGGTATCAAATTCATAATTTTTTTTCTAACGATTTCGAGACCCAAGACCTTAGTCTAAAGTATAATGAAATATTCAGATTCTTTATTGTCTATCGTAATTGTGCTTTTCTATTTCGAAAAGCACAATTCATAGGAAAGAAAAAAACATCTCACGAATTCAATATCAATCAATATAAATCTCAATAAATAGAATAAAATAAATAAAATAGAATATAATAGAAATATAGAAAGACTATAAAAAATATAAAAAAAGGATAAAAAAAAAAGAAAATACACAATACTGAGTACTTTGAATCCAGTAGACAGAAAGATTCTTATTTTTCATATTACTTAGCTCTAACTAATAGGGAGAAGTGAAATACAAATAAAATACACAATACATTAGTAAAATTGAATCATTTGTCTTCCAATTTTTAAATTGGAAATTTGGAAGTTCTTTGAAACTTGTCAATTAAGATTTTTCCAAGACTTTTTTTTGTCGTACAAAAAAACTTTTTGACTGTCCGGTGGAAACAGATTTAGCTAAAGAAAAAGCTTTTACTGCCTCTAAAGATCCTTTTTTTTTCCAAAGATTTCTACGAATATGCTTTTTTGACATAGAAGTACGTTTTTTTGGAACTGCCATTCAAAAGGTAGGTGACTCATTTTTATCGTTGTATGTGAAAGACATATATTGTTTAGAATAAATTACTCTTTATTAGTCATTACCTATACTTAATACTTAATTCCATAAAATTACCTCAAGAATATCATAACATACAAATAGAAGAATAAAAGAAAATCAATAATAAAAGAAAAAGATTCTAAAACGATTCTATTTTAATAGACAAATAGATTTTTATTTTCTATCTTCATTCTGATATTTGCATAATATAATAATTACATACGTATTGTATATTTATTTTTTTTTAAAGGAATATATACAAAAAGAATATACAAAAAAAAGTAATGTAATTCAAATATTATTGAATATAGATTCATATAGAATCTAAGATATAATATAAGAGTCATATATACAATATGACAAATATGAATATTTCATATTCAGAATAGTAATAGAAAATATTTATCTAATTTATCTAAATAGTAAAATAAAATAGTAAAGTAATAAAGTAAATAGTATATAAATATATACTATAATAATATATCATGAAGAAAATATAATATGAATAAAAATATCTTTCTTTTCTAGAGTTTGAAGTTAGAAGTTAATTAATAACTAAGTAAAAAACTTGACTAATTATTTGATCATATTCTTTGATATTTGACCAACCAATTGCAACTTTTATTTCAAATATTTGAGAAAACAAAAAGTCAGAATTCAAATATTTGTATTTTTGTATTTGATCTTTTTCCTATTTTTTTCTTATTGTTTTGTTCTTTTCGAGAGAGATCATAATTGGTGAATCGGAAACAATTCTAAGAAAAAAGAACAATTTATTTTCTTATGGAATATACATATAAATATGCATGGATAATACCCCTTTTTCCGCTCCCAGTTACTATGTCAATAGGATTTGGACTTCTACTTATTCCGACAGCAACAAAAGATCTTCGTCGTATGTGGGCTTTCCTAAGTGTTTTACTACTAAGTATAGCTATGTGGTTTTCGGTCAATCTGTCTATTCAGCAAATAAATGGAAGTTTGACCTATCAATATCTATGGTCTTGGACCATCAATAATGATTTTTTATTAGAGTTCGGACACTTGATCGATCCACTTACTTCTATTATGTCAATACTAATTACTACTGTTGGAATCATGGTTTTTATTTATAGTGACAATTATATGTCTCACGACCAAGGATATTTGAGATTTTTTGCTCATATGAGTTTTTCCAATGCTTCAATGTTGGGATTAGTTACTAGTTCCAATTTGATACAAATTTATATTTTTTGGGAACTAGTGGGAATGTGTTCCTATTTATTGATAGGCTTTTGGTTCACACGACCCATTGCAGCAAGTGCTTGTCAAAAAGCTTTTGTAACTAATCGTATAGGAGATTTTGGTTTATTATTAGGAACCTTAGGATTTTATTGGATAACTGGTAGTTTCGAATTTCGCGATTTGTTCCAAATAGTTAATACCTTGATCCATAATAATGGGGTCAATTCTTTATTTGCTACTTTATGTGCCTTTTTATTATTTGTCGGTGCAGTTGCTAAATCCGCACAATTTCCCCTTCACGTATGGTTACCTGACGCCATGGAAGGTCCCACTCCTATTTCGGCTCTTATACACGCTGCTACTATGGTAGCAGCAGGAATTTTTCTTGTAGCTCGGCTTCTTCCTCTTTTCATAGTTATACCTTACATAATGAATCTCATTTGTTTAGTAGGTATAATAACAGTACTTTTAGGAGCTACTTTAGCTCTTGCCCAAAGAGACATTAAAAGAAGTTTAGCTTATTCTACAATGTCTCAATTGGGTTATATTATGTTAGCTCTAGGTATAGGTTCTTATCGAGCTGCTTTATTCCATTTGATCACCCATGCCTATTCTAAAGCTTTATTGTTTTTGGGATCCGGATCCATTATTCATTCAATGGAACCTATTGTTGGATATTCACCAGAGAAAAGTCAGAATATGGTTCTTATGGGAGGTTTAACAAAATATGTTCCAATTACAAAAACTACTTTTTTTTTAGGTACACTTTCTCTTTGTGGTATTCCGCCTCTTGCTTGTTTTTGGTCCAAAGATGAAATTCTTCACGATAGTTGGTTGTACTCACCAATTTTCGCACTAATAGCTTGGTTCACAACAGGATTAACCGCATTTTATATGTTTAGGATGTACTTACTTACCTTTGATGGGTATTTGCGCATTCATTTTCAAGATTATAGTAGTCTTAGTAGTACAAAAAATAGCTCGTTTTATTCAATATCTCTATGGGGAAAAGGGACACTTAAGAAAGTCAATAGGAATTTCTTTTTTTCAAACATGAATAAGAATAAGGTTTGTTTTTTTTCAAAAGATATATATAAAATTGACAAGAATGTAAGAAGTAAGATACGAGACTTTAGTACTTACTTTAAAAATAGGTACACTTATATGTATCCTCACGAATCGAGCAATACTATGTTATTTCCTCTCCTTGTATTAGTACTATTTACTTTGTTCATTGGATCAATAGGAATTTCTTTTAAGGGAGGAGCAATATATTTGGATATATTATCAAAATGGTTAACTCCATCGATAACCCTTTTTCATCAAAAATTGAATTCTTCTGAGGATTGGTATGGATTTTTGTCAAATGCTTTTTTTTCAGTAAGTATAGCTCTTTTCGGACTATTTATAGCATCTCTTTTTTATGGATCTATTTATTCATCTTTCAAAAATTTGGGCTTAATTAATTTATTTTTAAAAAGAGGTCCTAAAAGAATTATTCTGGACAAAATAAAAGGTGTGATATACAATTGGTCATATAATCGTGGTTATATAGATATTTTTTATACTGGAATTTTCACCATGAGTATAAGAGGGTTAGCCGAGCTAACTCAGTTTTTTGATAAATATATAATTGATGGAATTCTAAATGGAATTGGTGTTGCAAGTTTCTTTATGGGCGAAGGGATAAAATATATAGGAGGTGGGCGAATCTCATCTTATCTATTCTTGTATTTTTCTTATGTATCAATCTTTTTATTCATACTTTTCTTTTTCTCTTCTTTCAGTCTTCCCAATTCCCAATTCTCTTGATGGGTCTCCAGATCAGAATCTTCGTAAACCGGGCTATCTTGATAGCGTGCCTCTTTCAAGTGAAATTCATCTTCCTTTCCATTCACTCGGATCTCTTCCGTTTCATCTATTTTGTCCAGATCCTCCTCTTGTTCCTGTTTAGTCTCCTTCATTTCGTAAGTTGTTTCTACATCGCT